GGGATGGCGGAAGGAACTAAGAACCAATCCATTGTTTTTTGAGGAGTTGTGTGCTAACCCTACATTACATCTGAAATTAATAATGAAAGAGTCAATATTCGCCTGCGAAAATTTGGATTTTTTGAATTGAGAAATTTTTGCCAATCCTATTTGATAATAAACGATATGATAATAAAAAGAAAAGACAAATAAAGATTCATTAGAACCTTATACCAAAACAACATTATCGAGTTAGATACGGATAGCAAAAATTGTCTATAAGAATACAAATTTCTAATAGATCACAATAGATTCTATGAAATATCAAAAAATCCCGCGATTCTATTATATTATTCATTAAACATATGTATTTTATTGTATATTATTTATTGGTTAAATATTTTTGAATCGATTCATTCGCGAGGAGCCGTATGAGGTGAAAATCTCATGTACGGTTCTGTAATAGAGATGGAATTGAGAAACAACCATCAACTATAACCCACAAAGAACAAAATTCCGTAAACAACATAGAGGAAGAATGAAAGGAAGATCCTATCGAGGTAATAAGATTTGCTTCGGAAAATATGCTCTTCAGGCACTTGAGCCCGCTTGGATCACATCTAGACAAATAGAAGCGGGGCGGCGAGCAATGTCACGAAATGTCCGCCGGGGTGGACAAATATGGGTACGCATATTTCCAGATAAACCCGTTACAGTAAGACCTACTGAAACGCGTATGGGTTCGGGAAAAGGATCTCCCGAATATTGGGTAGCTGTCGTAAAACCCGGCAAAATACTTTATGAAATGGGCGGGGTCGCAGAAAATATAGCTAGAAAGGCTATTTCAATAGCAGCATCCAAAATGCCTATACGAACTCAATTCATTATTTCAGAATAATCATTAGAACGAAAGAGGTCTTTAGTATGAAAAAAAATGGCAATTGTGGGTTTCTTTTTTTTTTTTTGAACACAGAATATTTTTTTTACTTCACCTTTTTGACTGAAAGATAAAAAAATGATATGATTCAACCTCAAACCCTTTTAAATGTAGCCGATAATAGCGGAGCCCGTAAATTGATGTGTATTCGAATCATAGGAGCTAGTAATCGACGGTATGCTTATATTGGTGACATTGTTGTTGCTGTAATCAAAGAAGCAGTACCAAATACGCCTTTAGAAAGATCGGAAGTCATCAGAGCTGTAATTGTACGTACTCGTAAAGCACTCAAACGTAGCAACGGTATAATAATACAGTATGATGATAATGCTGCGGTTATCGTTGATCAAGAAGGAAATCCAAAAGGAACTCGAATTTTTTGCGCAATAGCCCGGGAATTGAGACAGTTCAATTTCACTAAAATAGTTTCATTAGCACCCGAGGTATTATAATACGAGATCGTGATATCGATATATTATTTATGAATTGAATGAGTATGAATGAAATAGATTAATTAGATTAATTAATCTATTTTATTTCACATATATACCTTGTGTAATAATTATTTTATATTTTAAATATTAAAAGTATATAAAATATATAATAATTATTTTGCATTAGTTCATTTTCTAATATTCTATATATAGAGTATTCTATATATAGAATATTCTATATAGAGGGTATTCTATATTTAGAGTATCCTATACATATTTACATTATTCTATTAGAATAATATTTTCTATATATAGAGTATTATTATATTCTTATATTCAATACAATATTAGATTCAATATTAGATATTTTATTGAATCCAAAAATAAAAAAATGGAAAAATGGGAGCACGTTGATTATATCGAAAGTACGGAGCAAGAATCATTTTCGTTTATCGTGGGTAAAGATACCATCGCTGATATACTAACCTCAATATGCAATGCTGACAGGAATAGAAAAAGAACAGTTCAAATACCGCTTACTAATATCACCGAAAACATTGTGAAAATCCTTTTACGAGAGGGTTTTGTTGAAAACGTCAGAAAACATAGGGAAAGCAACAAATACTTTTTAGTTTTAACTCTACGGTATAGAAGAAATAGGAAAGGATCATATAAAACTTTTTTAAATTTAAAACGGATCAGTACACCTGGTCTACGAATCTATTCTAACTATCAACGAATTCCTAGAATTTTAGGAGGGATGGGGATTGTAATTCTTTCTACTTCTAGAGGTATAATGACAGATCGAGAGGCGCGATTAGAAAGAATCGGCGGAGAAGTTTTATGTTATATATGGTAATTTTTTGAATATCCGAACTATATGAGAACCTTCTATCCATTTTTGTGAAAAGAGAGAGAAAACATAGATTTCAAATATTACTTCTCATTCATTAGTGAATGCGTGAAGTTAACTAGAATAATAGAAAAAAAAAGAATTCATGAAGAGTGAATATAGAATGAAAATAAGATTCTAGGCTATGATTCCAAAAAAATTCGATGTACTCATATTTTATATGTATACGATCGGGAAAGTAAAAAAAGGAAGTATAAGTCACTTAATTTAATTAGACTGTTTTTCAACTTCAACATT